AAGCGCCCCTCATTTTTTGAACCCATTATTAAAGAGCTCAATAAAAAAATGGAAAAATTTAAAAAGAAATATTTTCTTGCTCTAAAGATTTTAAAAGGAAAAACAAAATTACTTATAAAAATTTTAAAAGAAATAAAAAAATGGATTATGAAAAATGTTTTATTTATAAAAAAACGAATAAAAGAACTTAATACAATTCTATTATTTAGGTTTAGATTAAGAGAAGTATATGAATCGAATGAAACTAAAAAAGAAAAAGATTTTCTGATCAGAAATCAAATAATTGATGAATCATTTAATCAGATTCAATCTCCGGCTTGGTCAAAATCTTCACTGACAAAAAAAAAAATGAAAGATCTGACTAATAGAATCAATATAATTCGAAATCAAATAGAAAGAATTACAAAAGAGAAAAAAAAAACTCCAGCAATAAATATTAGTCTTAACAAAATAAGTGTTAATCCTAAAAAATTAGAGTCACCAAAAAAATTTGGGCAAATATTAAAAAGAATAAATGCTCGATTAACCTATAAATTTTATTTTATAAAAATTGTCATTGAAAAAATATACATAGATATTTGTTTATCTATCATTAATATTCCCCTAATCAATACACAACTTTTTCTTGAATCAACAAAAAAAATTATTGATCAATACATTTACAATAATGAACCAAATCAAGAAAAAGTAAATAAAAAAAATCCAAATACAAGTAGTTTTATTTCGACTATAAAAAAGTCACTTGATATTGTTAGTAACAAAAATTCACATATTTTTAGTGATTTATCCTGCTTGTCACAAGCATATGTATTTTATAGGTTATCTCAAGCCCAAGTTAGAAGTTTGTATAAATTACAATCTGTTCTTCAATATCAGGGAACATCTTTATTTCTTAAGACTGAAATAAAGGATTTTTTTGGAACACAAGGAATATTTCAGACCGAATTAGGGCATAAAAAACCTAAAAATTCTGCAATGAATGACTGGAAAAAATGGTTAAGAGGACATTATCAATATGATTTATCTCAGATTAGATGGTCTAGATTAATACCACAAAGATGGCGGAATAATCGAATTAATAAACGACGTTGTATGACTAAAAAAAATTATAAATGGGAGTCATATGAGAAAGACAAATTCAATTTTTACAGAAAAGAAAATGTTTCTGAAGTATATTCATTATTGAATGAAAAAGAAAATTTTTCAAAATACAATAGATATGACCTTTTATCATATAAATCTCTTAATTATGAAAAAAAGGCCTCTTCTATTTATTCTATTTATAGGTATGGATTACGATTGGAAATAAATAAGAACCAAGAGCTTTTTTACAATTCTAACATACATAAAGACAACTTTTTTGATATCCTGGAGAGTACTCTTATCAATAGTTATCTAGGAAAAGGCAGTTTTTTATATATCGAAAAAAATGCAGATAGAAAATATTTTGATTGGAAAATCTTAAAATTTTATCTTAAAAAAAAAGCTGATCTTGAAACCTGGATACAGATCGATACCAAGATTAACCAAAGTACTAAGACGGGTACTAATAATTACCAAATAGTGGATCAATTTGATAAAAAAGATCTTTTTTATCTTACGATTCATCAAGATAAAAAAAATATCAAAAGGGTATTTTTTGATTGGATGGGAATGAATGAAGAAATACTAAACCGTCCAATACCGAATCTGGAACTTTGGTTATTCCCAGAATTTTTACAACTATATAATGTATATAAAATAAAACCGTGGATTATACGAAGCAAATTTCTTCTTTTAAATTCGAATCAAAATAAAAATATTGGGGTAAGTACGAATAAAAATACCAATGAAAAACAAAAAAGGAATTTTTTGATTCGATGGTATAAAAAAATAAAGAATAAAAATAAAGAAGAACCCGTAGGACAAGGCAATCTGGGATCTGTTCTATCAAACCAACAAAAGGATATTGAAGAAAATGATGCGGAATCAAACAGTAAAAAGCCTAAAAAGAAAAAACAATACAAAAGTAAAACAGAAGCAGAAATGGATCTCTTCCTGAAACGTTATTTGCTTTTTCAATTGAGATGGGACGATTCTTTGAATCAAAGAATAATCAATAATATCAAGGTATATTGTCTCCTGCTTAGACTGAATAATCCAAGAAAAATTGCTATATCCTCGATTCAACGGGGAGAACTCTGTTTGGATATAATGTTGATTGAACACAATTTAACTTTTCCAGAATTGATGAAAAAGGGACTTTTTATTATCGAACCCACTCGTGTGTCTGTAAAAAATGATGGACAATTTATTATGTATCAAACCATGGGTATTTCCTTGGTTCATAAAAGTAAATACAAAACAAGTAATCAAAGATACCACGAACAAGGATATATTGATAAGACTCATTTTAATGAGTCCATTTCAGAATATCAAAAAAGAATCAGAAATAGAGATAAAAATGATTTTGATTTGCTTGTTCCTGAAAATATTTTATCATCTAGACGTCGTAGAGAGTTGAGAATTCTCATTTGTTTCAATTCAAAAAATGGTAAGAGTGCGGATAGAAATCCAGTATGTTATAACGAGAACTGGGCAAAAAATATTAGAAATAAAAATGAATTAATTCAATTAAAGTTTTTTCTTTGGCCTAATTATCGATTAGAAGATTTAGCTTGTATTAATCGTTATTGGTTTAATACCAATAACGGCAGTCGTTTTAGTATGTTAAGGATACATATGTATCCGCGGTTAAAAACTTTCATTTTTCTTTTACCATAGAAGATATCAAAGCAAACAGATGTACATATGCCCCTGTGTTATATTCTAATGATACTAAATCAATAATGTATCAATTAGATCTAGTGAATCAACAAAATCTTTAATCTAATAAATCGGAGGTGAGGTTAAAATTTTAAAATTATTCACTTTTTTGAATTCAAAAATATATGCGTCATACTTCTAAATTAAATAAAAAATTTAAATAATTGATAATCCATAAATAAGATTATTGTATATATCGCATTAAAATAAAATGACTAGCATTATTATTACTGATCATTAAAATCCATATCTCTAACAAAGGGGCGGATAATTTTATGGTAAAAAATTCATTCATTTCAATTATTTCTCAAGAAGAAAACAAAGGGTCAGTTGAATTTCAAGTATTCAGTTTTACCAATAAGATACGAAAACTTACTTCTCATTTAGAATTACACAAAAAGGACTATTTATCTCAGAAGGGTTTGCGGAAAATTTTGGGAAAACGTCAACGACTACTGGTTTATTTGTCAAAAAAAAATAGAGTACGTTATAAAGAATTAATTGATCAGTTGGATATTCGAGAAATAAAAACTCGTTAATTTGCGGAATCTTGGTATTTTTTCATTCATTTCAATTTTGATAAACTTCTTTTCACTTTCAGCAATTCATGGAAGAATGAATCGATAAAAAACTTATGACTGCGCCAGTTACTACAAGAAAAGACCTCATGATAGTAAATATGGGTCCTCAGCACCCATCAATGCATGGTGTTCTTCGACTCATAGTTACTCTAGATGGTGAAGATGTTATTGACTGTGAACCAATATTGGGTTATTTACATAGAGGGATGGAGAAAATTGCGGAAAACCGAACAATTATACAATATTTGCCTTATGTAACACGTTGGGATTATTTAGCTACTATGTTCACAGAAGCAATAACTGTAAATGGACCCGAACAGTTAGGAAATATTCAAGTACCTAAAAGGGCTAGCTATATCAGAGTCATTATGTTGGAGTTGAGTCGTATAGCTTCTCATTTGTTATGGCTAGGCCCTTTTATGGCAGATATTGGGGCACAGACCCCCTTCTTCTATATTTTTCGGGAAAGAGAATTAATATATGACCTATTCGAAGCTGCTACTGGTATGCGAATGATGCATAATTATTTTCGTATTGGAGGAGTAGCTGCTGATCTACCTTATGGCTGGATAGATAAATGTTTGGATTTTTGCGATTACTTTTTAACAAGGGTTACTGAGTATCAAAAGCTTATTACACGGAATCCTATATTTTTAGAACGTGTTGAAGGTGTAGGCATTATTGGTGTAGAAGAAGCAATAAATTGGGGTTTATCAGGACCAATGCTACGAGCTTCCGGAATACAATGGGATCTTCGTAAAGTTGATCGTTATGAGTGTTACGACGAATTAGATTGGAAGGTTCAATGGCAAAAAGAGGGGGATTCATTAGCTCGTTATTTAGTACGAATCGGTGAAATGACGGAATCGATAAAAATTATTCAGCAGGCTCTGGAAGGAATCCCAGGGGGTCCCTATGAAAATTTAGAAACCCGGCGTTTTGTTAGAATAAACGATCCCGAATGGAATGATTTTGAATATCGATTTTTTAGTAAAAAACCTTCTCCGACTTTTGAATTGTCGAAACAAGAACTTTATGTGAGAGTCGAAGCCCCAAAAGGAGAATTGGGAATTTTTTTGATAGGAGATCAGACTGTTTTTCCTTGGAGATGGAAAATCCGACCGCCGGGTTTTATCAATTTGCAAATTCTTCCTCATTTAGTTAAAAGAATGAAATTGGCTGATATTATGACAATACTAGGTAGCATAGATATCATTATGGGAGAAGTTGATCGTTGAAATGATAATTGATACAACAGAAATAAAAGCTATCAATTCCTTTTCCAGATTGGAATCCTTAAAAGAACTCTACGGAATCATATGGATTCTTGTCTCTATTTTAGCTCTTGTATTAGGAATTATAATCGGCGTACTAGTAATTGTTTGGTTAGAAAGAGAAATTTCTGCGGGGATACAACAACGTATTGGTCCTGAGTATGCCGGCCCCTTGGGAATCCTTCAAGCCCTAGCAGATGGTACAAAACTACTTTTCAAAGAGAATATTCTTACATCTAGAGGAGATGCTCGTTTGTTTAGTATTGGACCATCTATAGCAGTCATATCCATTTTACTCAGTTTTTCAGTAATTCCTTTTAGCTATAACCTTGTTCTAACCGATCTTAGTATTGGTGTTTTTTTATGGATCGCTATTTCAAGTATTGCTCCCCTTGGACTTCTTATGTCAGGATATGGATCAAACAATAAATATTCCTTTTTAGGTGGTTTACGGGCTGCTGCCCAATCAATTAGTTATGAAATACCATTAACTCTATGTGTATTATCAATATCTCTACGTGTGATTCGGTGAACCGTAAAAAATCCCCCAATTTATTTTCTTTCTCGGAAGAAAGTTTAATAAATTGAATTTTTCATTTTTTGAATTGATAAATTAAACCAGATAGTTATATGAGTGAAAGAAAACGGCTTGTAAATTTGCAGTAAAATAAGGGTTTGAATCTCATTTTCTATGTACAAGAATTAAGTAAAAGTAGTAAAGACGGTTTACCCCAAGAATGGTTGATTAGTCATCATGACTTGAAGCGGGTTCAAAAGATCAACCATATGGAGTTTTTAATATCTATTACTATAAATGTATTACCATAATGCAAGGTTGAGCAAAAACGGGTGGATGGTTAGGAAGAGCAAGATACACAAAGGATTTGTAATGGAATTTATAGGAGTTATCCAAGAAGATATTTCTGTACAGTAAAGGGAATTTGAATTGGGACTTCAAATTAGTAGAAATGATAAAGAAGTACTCCCCACGATTCCGATCCAGAGTATGTTCCGATCCACTGATTAAATAACTATCAAGAACGAAGTAATCTTTTACTTTGGTTAAAGTCCCCTTTTCTGAGAAAGAAGAATAGGAACGAAATAAAATAGAAAGAATGGAATTGAAAAAAAAAAAGAAATCTTTTTTTTCTTTTCGTAATCAAAAAAATAGGTTGAAATATCTATGTGATATTTTTACAAAAAAGTTTTTTATTCAAGGATTTATTAATCAACAAAGAAAAATAAAAATTCTTTAAAGCATAAGATAAATTCAGAAGCACTTTTTTATTTATTAAAATATAGCAGACAGAATTCCATTGGTCTAATTCGGAACCTTAGGTAGGGTGTCTATCCTATCAAAATATCAAAATTCAAAAATAGCAAAGGTTCTTTAGATTTATCTGTGACCTCTGAGGAGCCGTATGAGGTGAAAATCTCATGTACGGTTCTGAAATAGCGATGGAACAGTGATGTTATCATCGACTATAATTATCTAACAGTTTAAGTACAGTTGATATAGTTGAAGCACAATCAAAGTATGGTTTTTGGGGGTGGAATTTGTGGCGTCAACCTATAGGGTTTATCATTTTTCTAATTTCTTCTCTAGCCGAGTGTGAAAGATTACCCTTTGATTTACCAGAAGCAGAAGAAGAATTAGTAGCAGGCTATCAAACCGAATATTCCGGTATCAAATTTGGTTTATTTTACGTTGCTTCGTATCTTAATTTATTAGTTTCTTCATTATTTGTAACAGTTCTTTACTTGGGGGGTTGGAATTTTTCTATTCCGTATATATTCGTCCCTAGATTTATTGATATAGATATAAATAAAGCCGGTAAAGTCTTTGGAACAATAATAGGTATCTTTATTACATTAGCTAAAACTTATTTATTCTTGTTCATTCCTATTGCAACAAGATGGACTTTACCGAGACTTAGAATGGACCAACTTTTAAATCTTGGATGGAAATTTCTTTTACCTATTTCTCTAGGTAATCTATTATTAACAACTTCGTCCCAACTTCTTTCACTCTAAAGAACTACAATAATATTCACAACTTCTCTCAAACAAGAGAAAGAAAAAAAGAAACCTTTTTCTAAATATTCACTATATGTTCCCTATGGTAACTGAGTTCAAAAATTATGGTCAACAAACAATACGAGCAGCCCGGTACATCGGTCAAGGTTTCATGATTACCTTGTCCCACGCGAATCGTTTACCAGTAACGATTCAATATCCCTATGAAAAATTGATCACCTCGGAACGTTTCCGAGGCCGAATCCACTTTGAATTTGATAAATGTATTGCTTGTGAAGTATGTGTTCGTGTATGTCCTATAGATCTACCTGTTGTTGATTGGAAATTGGAAACTTATATTCGAAAGAAACGCTTGCTTAATTACAGTATTGATTTTGGAGTCTGTATATTTTGTGGTAATTGTGTTGAGTATTGTCCAACTAATTGTTTATCAATGACTGAAGAATATGAACTTTCTACCTATGATCGTCATGAATTGAATTATAATCAAATTGCGTTGGGTCGGTTACCGGTATCGGTAATTGATGATTATACAATTCGAATAATTTCGAATTCCCCTCAAATAAAAAAATAGATCCCTTTTTTGAATAATTTTCAATTACTGAGGTTCAGTTTGAACCTAAAAGAATGAAGTTTTTGCTTGTTCAATACAAACTATAAATTTGTTAATTTGTAAGAATCTTAGCTTAATTTGAATTGAAAAAAAAAAATGACTATATTTTTATTCCTAATATATAGTTTCAAACTCGAATAGGATAGGAAATGCGGGTGATCAAATAACTTTATCAATCTACACTTATTTG